TCGTTTCATTCTTCGTCGACGTCCTAAATAGGAAAATCTTGAACATCGAATATGTTTTTTCGTCTTTACAAAAGAAAAAAGATAGGAGTAAGTAGCTGTGCCACGTTCAAAAAAAAAAAATCCTTTTGTTGCGAATCATTTATTAGTAAAAATTGAGAAACTCAACATCAAGGGGGAAAAAGAAATAATAATAACTTGGTCCCGGGCATCTACCATTATACCCACAATGATCGGACATACAATCGCCATTCATAATGGTAAGGAGCATTTGCCCGTTTATATAACAGAACGTATGGTAGGTCAAAAATTGGGAGAATTTGCACCGACTCTTAATTTCCGGGAACATACGAGAAACGATAATAAATCTCGTCGTTAATCTGAATTACTTAAAGTGAATATTAGGGGTTCATCGTGCATTCGTGGGAGGTAAACCTGATGATAAAGAAGAACGAAGGTGGAGAAGTATACGCTTTAGGTCAACATATCTGTCTGTCTGCTCACAAAGCGCGAAGAGTCATTGATCAAATTCGCGGACGTTCTTACAAAGAAACACTTATGATATTAGCACTCATGCCTTATCGAGCATGTTACCCTATTTTTAAATTGGTTTATTCTGCGGCAGCCAATGCGAGTCACAATATGGGGTTAAAGAAAACAGATTTAATCATTAGTCAAGCCGAAGTCACCAGGGGTACTATCAGGAAAAAGTTAAAACCTCGAGCGCGAGGACATAGTTATCCGATAAAAAGAACCACCTGCCATATAACTATTGTATTGAAAGATATATCGAAAGATCACATATGGATAAAACGCGAGGACATAGTTATCCGATAAAAAGAACCACCTGTCATATAACTATTGTATATGTATGGAAATAACTAGTGTATTGAAAGATCTATTGAAAGATCAAATATGGATAAAAAAAGATGGATAGAGATATATACTAAATATACAGATATAAGAGAGAGGTATTTCTAGATGATAGATCGGGACAGATTGAAATTGAACTGGGCTAATAGGGAAAGTGAGGGTGTATGGGACAAAAAATAAATCCACTTGGTTTGAGACTTGGTACAACCCAAAGACATCATTCCCTTTGGTTTGCAGAACCAAAAAATTACTCCAAAGGTCTTCAGGAAGATCAAAAAATACGTGATTGTATCAAGAATTTTGTACGTGATTGTATAAAGAAAAATGTAAAAAAAAACATACCTTCCGATGAGACACTCATTTCACGTATAGAGATTCAAAAAAGTAGCGATGTGATAAAGGTCATAATCTATACGAGCTTCCCAGACTTGCCAAAATTTTTAAGAAAGGGGAAACCACAAAGAATCAAAGAATTACAGACCAATGTAGCAAAACGGCTTCATTCTGTGAACCATAAACTCAACATTGCTATCACAATAATTACAAAGCCCTATGGACAGCCTACTATTCTTGCAGAATACATAGCCAACCAATTAAAAGACAGAGTTGCATTTCGAAAGACAATGAAAACCGCGATTGAATTACCCATTGCCGAAGGGAATACAAAAGGAATTCAAATACAAATCGCAGGCCGTATCGACGGAAAAGAAATTGCACGTGTCGAATGGATCCGAGAAGGGAGGGTTCCGCTACAAACCATTCGAGCTAAAATTGATTATTGTTCATATACAGTTCGAATGGTTTATGGGGTATTAGGTATCAAAATTTGGATATTTGCGGGCGAGGAATAAGGATCCTTTCTTTTGATTTTCGTTCTATCCAACGATGGAACACAAAATGACAAACTCTTTCATCCCTTTTTCATCCCTTTTCGTTCAAGCAAAAATGAGCAATTCTTTTTTCTTTTTATTCGATTATATTCTATAGGATTGAATAAAAATTGGATTGACCCTTTGGTATAATTGCTATGCTTAGTGTGTGACTCGTCGGTTATTTCCTTTAGGTTTAAGTTAGGGTTCAAAAAAAGGGGGACGGCTCATACCAGAATAGGAGTCTGAGCTACGAACAATCGAACTCATAACTATAGAACTCATAACTATAGAACTAATAACCAGCTCATTGCTTCGTATTATCTGGATCCAAGGAACCAGTCACTCTATGATCGATTGATCAGCGAGTTGTAGCAACTGAAATCTTTTTACATAAAAGAAAAATCAATCTGATTATGGATTGTGAAAGAAAAGAAAAGGATCGGGTAAATGGAAGGGTGATAGAAAGAGAGAACTCGAATATCCATGATATCTGATTCCAATATGTATGGTCTATGAATCATCTCAAAAAAGGCAGTGTAATAAAGCATCAATACGTAGGAAGAACCGAAAACAAAAAAAAAAGAGCATCAAGTCAATTAAAGGCTGGGGAAATTGACTTAGGAACAACAAATTCAATTACGAGCTCCATTGCAGAAAATTAGGCCTAGCCATTCAGCACGAAGTGATGGGAACGACGGAACCTATGACTGCAGAAGATTCTATTGAAAACGAATTCTAATAATTCATTGGGTGGGATGGCGGAACGCACCAGAAACCAATTCAGTTATTCTGAGAGGTCATGGACTGACCCTTCGGATGAACCAGATTTTGAAAGAGTCAATATTCGCCCGCGAAAGCCTTACGACGTTTTAGGATATTCACTAAAAGTCCAAATCAAGATTGGTTATCTATTATATCAAAATATCAAAAAGAAATTCTAAATGAAATTCGATTCTAGATGGATAGAAATACCTATACGTCTATTCGTGTATACAATCTTAGATCTAAAAAAAAGAATCTTATGATTCAGTATGTATTATTCATTGAATATAATATTATTGAATCGTTTCATTCGCGAGGAGCTGGATGAGAAGAAACTCTCATGTCCGGTTCTGCAGTAGAGATGGAATTGTGAAACAACCATCAACTATAACCCCAAAAGAACCAGATTCCGTAAACAACATAGAGGAAGAATGCGAGGCGTTTCTTCTCGAGGCAATCGGATTTGTTTCGGTAGATACGCTCTTCAGGCACTTGAGCCGGCTTGGATCACATCTAGACAAATAGAAGCAGGACGACGAGCAATGACACGGTATGCGCGTCGTGGTGGAAAAGTATGGGTACGCATATTTCCAGACAAACCTGTTACAATAAGACCAACGGAAACGCGTATGGGTTCTGGGAAAGGATCTCCCGAATATTGGGTATCTGTCGTGAAACCGGGTCGAATACTTTATGAAATGGTTGGGGTATCAGAAAAAGTAGCCCGAGAAGCTATTTCCATAGCTGCGTCCAAAATGCCTATACGAACTCAATTCCTTATTGTCGAATAGGGATATGCAAACAAAGGAAGGGGGTCTTTCGGATGAAAAACCAACCTGCGGTTGGTTTTTTCTGGCCAAACAATATTTCTTTTTTCCTTTCGTTGGATTGAAAGAAAAGATCAAAAACAGCTATGATTCAATCTCAGACCCATTTAAATGTAGCGGACAACAGCGGAGCTCGGAAATTGATGTGTATTCGAATCATAGGAGCTAGTAATCGCCAATATGCTCATATTGGTGACATTATTGTTGCTGTAATCAAAGAAGCCGTGCCTCATATGCCTCTAGAAAGATCAGAAGTGATCAGAGCTGTAGTTGTACGTACATGTAAAGAACTCAAACGTGACAATGGCATGATAATACAATATGATGACAATGCCGCAGTTGTCATTGATCAAAAAGGCAATCCAAAAGGAACTCGAGTCTTTGGTGCGATCGCTTGGGAATTGAGACAGTTGAATTTTACTAAAATAGTCTCATTAGCCCCTGAGGTATTATAAAGACTCATAGACGAGACCGCGATATTTTTAGTGTATCTGAAATAGATTCAATGAATTAGTAGATTGTGTTTCATGTATATCCCTTACTATTAATAATTGATAAAGAAAAAAAAAGAGCATGTTGATAATAAAAAAAAACTCGAAGGCACCAATGATTATAGCTCATCATGGGTAGAGACACTATTGCCGACCTAATAACTTCTATACGAAACGCGGAGATGGATAACAAAGAACTGGTTCGAATAGCCTCTACCAATATCACCGAAAACATTGTGAAAATACTTCTACGAGAAGGCTTTATCGAAAACGTGAGGAAACACCGAGAAAGGAACACAAATTTCTTAGTTTCAACCCTACGATATAGAAGAAGGCATAGAAAAGGGCCATATAGAACTATTTTAAAACGTATCAGCCGACCCGGTGTACGAATCTATTCTAACTATCAACGAATCCCTAAGATTTTAGGAGGAATGGGGCTTGTAATTCTTTCTACTTCTCGAGGCATAATGACAGATCGAGAGGCTCGACTAGAAAGAATCGGGGGAGAAATTTTGTGTTATATATGGTGATCTTTCTGGTATCCGAATTGGGTCGGTAACTTCCTATTCCTATTTATTTGTGACAAAAAAAAAGCATACAAATATCAATCCTCTTCCATGAATTGATACTTCAAAGGGATTACCTCGAATGAAAGAACAAAAATGGATTTATGAAGGTTTAATTACGGAATCACTGCCCAATGGCATGTTCCGGGTTCGTTTAGATAATGAAGATCTGATTCTAGGGTATATTTCAGGAAAGATCCGATGTAGTTTTATACGGATACTACCAGGAGATAGAGTCAAAATCGAAGTAAGTCGTTATGATTCAACCAAGGGGCGTATCATTTATCGACTCAACAACAAAGATTCGAAGGACTAGGTAACCTTTTCAACCCTCACACTACTCTCGTGGGGACTCGCATCTCAAAATTGCAAGAGACTTATTTTCTTCCAAGGAGTAGATTCAAAATTAAGGAATTACAAATATGAAAATAAGGGCCTCCGTTCGTAAAATTTGTCAAAGATGTCGACTGATCCGTAGGCGGGGACGAATTATAGTAATTTGTTCCAACCCGAGACATAAACAGAGACAAGGATAATCCTTCGAATTAAACTAAAAATAGACAATCAGAAGCTCTCTAAATGTCCAAATGATCTGTTTTAACATGAAAT